GGAGTAATTAATTGTGACACGTTCACTGAAAAAAAATCCTTTTGTAGCAAATCATTTATTAAGAAAAATAAATAAACTTAACACAAAAGCAGAAAAGGAAATAATAATAACTTGGTCTCGAGCGTCTACCATTATACCTACAATGATCGGGCATACTATTGCTATCCATAATGGAAGGGAGCATTTGCCTATTTATATAACAGATCGTATGGTAGGACATAAATTGGGAGAATTTTCACCGACTCTAAATTTCCGGGGGCATGCGAAAGGTGATAATAGATCTCGGCGTTAATAAGTTAATAATTTATTAATTCTAATTAATAAATAATAAAAATAATAAAAGTGAATATAGATGCTTATCGTTTATTAATGAGAGGTGAACCTTATAATTATGGAGAAAAAGAACAGAAAGCCGAACCAATATACAGAAGTAGCCGCTTCAGGCCAACATATATGTATTTCTGCTCACAAAGCGAGAAGAGTAATTGATCAAATTCGTGGGCGTTCCTATGAAGAAACACTTATGATACTAGAACTCATGCCTTATCGAGCATGTTATGACATTTTAAAATTGGTTTATTCTGCAGCAGCAAACGCTAATCACAATAAAGGTTTGAATGAAACAAGTTTAATCATTAGTAAAGCTGAAGTCAACGAGGGCACGACTGTGAAAAAATTAAAACCCCGAGCTCGAGGGCGGGGTTATCCGATAAGAAGATCCACCTGTCATATAACTATTGTGTTGAAAGATATATCTGTAGATGAACAACTAGAAAAAGATAAAAGGACAAAAGAGCGGAGGAATATTTAAAGAAAGAATATTCTATATTAGAAAAACTACAAATACGCTATATTATGTTATGCTTAAAAAAAACCGAACGGATAAAAAAAAAAAAAAATACACCGATATGACGTTTCACGATATATATAGTAGTGGGGGACTATGGGACAAAAAATAAATCCACTTGGTTTCAGACTTGGTGCAACCCAAAGTCATCATTCTCTTTGGTTTGCACAACCCAAAAATTATTCCGAGGATCTACAAGAAGATCAAAAAATACGAGATTGTATCAAAAATTATGTACAAAAAAATCTGAAAATATCCTCTAATGTCGAGGGAATTGCACGTATAGAGATTCAAAAAAGAATCGATTTGATTCAAGTCATAATCTATATGGGATTCCCCAAGTTATTAATAGAAGACAGGACTCGCAAAATCGAAGAATTACAGTTCAATGTACAAAAAGAACTCAATTGTGTAAACCGAAAACTCAACATTGCTATTACAAGAATTGTAAACCCTTATGGGCACCCCAATATTCTTGCGGAATTTATAGCCGGACAATTAAAAAATAGAGTTTCATTTCGCAAAGCAATGAAAAAGGCTATTGAATTAACTGAGCAGGCAGGTACAAAAGGAATTCAAGTACAAATTGCAGGGCGTATCGACGGAAAAGAAATTGCACGTGTCGAATGGATCAGAGAAGGCAGGGTTCCTCTACAAACCATTCGAGCCAAAATAGATTATTGTTCCTACGCAGTTCGAACTATCTATGGGGTATTAGGTATCAAAATTTGGATATTTGTAGACGAAGAATAATAAGAATTTACTTGACTTGTATTTAGTTCTATTTCTATTTAGTGATAAAAAAAAATGAACAATTCTATAAGGTTGAATAAAAATTCGATTAATCATTTGATATAATTGCTATGCTTAGTGTGTGACTCGTTGGTTTTTTTAGGATTAGGATTCAAAAAAAATGGAAAAACCCGTAGTACGAACTAATAACTATAGAACTAATAACCAACTCATCGCTTCGCATTATCTGGATATAAAGAAAGAGCCAGTCAAAATATGATATATAAGTCATATCATTGTAGCAACTGAAATCTTTTTTGCGTAAACAAAAAAGAAAAACCAATCTGATTATGAGTTGTAAAGCAAGAAAAGTATACAGATAAATGGAAAGGTGAGAGAAAGATAGAACAAGAATATCAACGATATATGATTCCAATATGTACGGTCTATGAGTTACCTCATAAAAAGGAATGTAATAAAGCATCAATACTGATTGATCCCTAATTAGACATTAGACAAATACGTGGATAGAACCACAAATCAAGAGCCCCGAGCCAATAAAGACTGAGAAGGTTGACTCAAAAAAAAATTTCATTAGGGGCTCCATTGTAGAATTCAGACCTAATCATTACTCGAGAGGTGGTGGGAACGACAGAACCTGTGAATGCATAAGATTCTATTGAAAACGAATCCTAATGATTCAGTGGGTAGGATGGCGGAACGAACCAGAATCATTTTTTTTTTGAAAGGTCATGTCATAGACTAATCTTACAACTGAATGTTGAAAGAGTAAATATTCGCCCGCGAATTTTTTTTTTTAGAAATTTGAGTAAATTCGATATGATAATAAAAAGCAAAATAAAGATTCATTATAATATTCATTATACCTAAATGACATTATCTATAAATAGAATATGCGGTTAATTATATATCAAAAGAAAAAAATTATTAAATGAAATTTCAAAGAATCCCCCAATTCAGTATATTATTCACCATGTATTTTATTTTTAATCGTTTAATTCGCGAGGAGCTGGATGAGAAGAAATTCTCATGTCCGGTTCTGTAGTAGAGATGGGTGGAATTGATAAACAACCATCAACTATAACCCCAAAAGAACCAGATTCCGTAAACAACATAGAGGAAGAATGAAAGGAATGTCTTATCGAGGTAATCGTATTTGCTTTGGTAGATATGCTCTTCAAGCACTTGAACCCGCTTGGATCACGTCTAGACAAATAGAAGCGGGGCGGCGAGCAATGACACGAAATGCACGCCGCGGTGGAAAAATCTGGGTACGTATATTTCCAGACAAACCAGTTACAGTAAGACCTACAGAAACACGTATGGGTTCGGGGAAAGGATCTCCCGAATATTGGGTAGCTGTTGTTAAACCCGGCAGAATACTTTATGAAATGAGCGGAGTGGCAGAAAATATAGCCAGAAGGGCTATTTCAATAGCGGCATCAAAAATGCCTATACGAACTCAATTCATTCTTTCGGTATAGGATAGGAATGTAGAACAAAAGGAAAGAATTTTTTTGATAAAAAACAATTGTAGGTTTCTTGTTTTGTTTTGAACAAACAATATTTCTTTTTTTTTTCACCCTTTACATTGAAAAAGACAAAACCAATAAAAAAAAGATATGATTCAACCTCAAACCCATTTGAACGTAGCGGATAACAGCGGGGCCCGAGAATTGATGTGTATTCGAATCATAGGAGCTAGTAATCGACGATATGCTCATATTGGTGACGTTATTGTTGCTGTAATCAAAGAAGCAGTACCAAATACACCTCTAGAAAGATCAGAAGTGATTCGAGCTGTAATTGTACGTACTTGTAAAGAACTCAAACGCGACAACGGTATGATAATACGATATGATGACAATGCTGCAGTTGTTATTGATCAAGAAGGAAATCCAAAGGGAACCCGAATTTTTGGCGCGATCCCCCGGGAATTAAGACAGTTAAATTTCACTAAAATAGTTTCATTAGCACCTGAAGTATTATAAGGGAATACCGTGATATAGTTTATAGTATTTGAATGAAATGGATTAATTTAAATTAAATTAGTAGATTGTTTGTATATCACGCATATACCTTTTTAAATTCATAAATATTTATGAATTCAGAAAAAAAAGAAATAGAGCATGTTGATTATATCCAAATTCGGGGGCAACAATAATCTTAGTTTATCATGAGTAAAGACACTATTGCTGACATAATAACCTCTATACGAAATGCTGACATGAATGAAAAAAGAACAGTTCGAATACCATCTACTAACATGACTGAAAATATTGTTAAAATCCTTTTACGAGAAGGTTTTATTGAAAACGTGAGAAAACATCAGGAAAGCAATAAATATTTTTTGGTTTTAACCCTACGACATAGGAGAAATAGGAAAGGATCATATAGAACTGTTTTAAATTTAAAACGGATCAGCCGGCCCGGCCTACGAATTTATTCTAACTATCAAGGAATTCCGAGAATTTTAGGCGGAATGGGGATTGTAATTCTTTCTACTTCTCGAGGGATAATGACAGACCGAGAGGCTCGAATAGAAGGAATCGGCGGGGAAATTTTGTGTTATATATGGTAATCTTTCTGATAGCCGAATTATATGCGGAACTTTCATATTTGTGAAAAAAAAAAGAGTAAAGGGTAGGTTTCTAATATTATGCCTCTTTGATTAGTTGATGCTTCAAAGCCGTTTTACCTGGAATGAAAGAACAAAAACGGATTCGCGAGGGTTTAATTACTGAACTACGTCCCAACGGTATGTATGTTTCGAGTTCGTTTAGATAACGAAAATCCGATTCTGGGTTTTGCTTCGGGAAAGGTTCAACGTAATTTTATACGTATACTACCAGTAAATAGAATAAAAATTGTGGTAAGTTCTTATGATTCAACTAAAGGGCATATAATTTGTATATTCAAAAGTAAAGACTCAAATAATTAGGTGATTTTTTGATTTCAACATTCTTTCGTAGGGATACAATTCGAAGTTAAAAATTTTAAGAAACTTATTTTCTTCCAATCAATTAAGTAGATTCCGAATTAAGAAAAGGAGTGACAAATATGAAAATAAGGGCCTCCGTTCGTAAAATTTGTGAAAAATGTCGATTGATCCGTAGGCGGGGACGAATTATAGTAATTTGTTCCAACCCGAGACATAAACAAAGACAAGGATAATCTTTTTAAACCAAAAAGGACTCCCAAAATCGAAAGGACCTGATGTACAGATGTACAAAAAATCAGTAAAAAAAACCAGGATCTGTTTTGACATGAAATGGATATATCCATATATCTCTGACTTATATTTATGAGATGATAAAATATGGCAAAACCTATACCAAAAATTGGTTCACGTAGAAATAGACGTATTGGTTCACGTAAGAATGCGCGTAGAATACCAAAG